GTCGGCCCTTCCATTGCATCAGGTAACCATACATGAAGGGGAAATTGTGCAGATTTAGCAATCGCACCAGCAAATAATAGAACAGCGCACAAAGTAACAAATACAGAATTGACCTCATTATTAGAAATCAAGTTATTGAATATTTGAAATAAATCACGAAATTCGAAACTCCCCGTTATCCAATAAAACCCTAAAATGCCTAATAATAAACCAAAATCACCAACACGATTAGTTACAAATGCTTTTTGACAAGCCTTTGCTGCAACAGGTCGTGTGAACCAAAATCCTATTAATAGATACGAACACATTCCAACCAATTCCCAAAAAATATAAATTTGTATCAAATTTGAACTAGTAACTAATCCCAACATGGAAGTACTGAAAAAACTCATATAAGCAAAAAATCTCAAATATCCGTGATCATGAGACATATAATTATCACTATAAATCAGAACCATAATTCCAACAGTAGTGATTAATATTGACATAATAGAAGTAAGTGGATCGATCAAGTATCCGAATTCTAAAGAAAAATCATTATTTATAATCCAAGACCATACATATTGATAGACAGAACTGCTATTTATTTGCTGAATAGACAGATTCAGAGAAAAAATCATGACTATACTTAACAATAAAACGCTCTGAAAAGCCCACATACGACGAAGACTTTTTGTTGCCGTCGGAAAAAGAAGAAGTCCCAACCCTATTAACATAGGAACTGGAAGTGGAAGAAAAGGTATTATCCACGCATATTGATATGTCTGTTCCATAAAAAAAGTTTTTTATTCTTAATTAATTGTTTTCGATTCACCGGATCTTACCTCTTTCGAAAAAAGTCAATAAAAAATCAAGATATGCACTAACTTATTGAATAATTTTATATTAGTATTTATTCTGAGTCTTTTCAAAATCGTTCAAATATTCAAAACAAGAAGTTACAGTTGGTCAAATGATATTACTAAGTGACATATAAAAACGAATACTTATAATAGGAAAATGAAAATATAGCAAGGATAAAAATTTAGGCTAAAAAGAATACTTTATCCTGATATGAATTATAGGATTAACTAAGGGCATTGGTCTAATGAAAAAACCTCTTGATTTTCGTTAGTTTATTTAAACTCATTAACTAATTCATTATGGGATTGATTGTTTTCTATTTCAATCAAAACAATTTATTAGTAAAGTTTAGAAGATTATAGATCTAAAATGAACCTTTTTTATCAAGTTTGACTAAAAAAAGACTCCATTTATTAGGCAAAAGTTTACAATCCTTTGAGGTATTTTATTACATGTAAATAAAGTATAGAATAAGGAAAATAAAGGGTTTTTAGGTTATTTATTTCTTTTATTAAGTTTGATTTAGCAGATTCTAAAGATAGAACTTTGAGAGATAAACAACGAGAACTAAAAGTTCCAAAACAAAAATTTTTTTATTTCGAGTAATTTTTGATCCAATTTTAACGGATATTTGACATATCTATATTTCTTTTTTATGAAGAAAATCTTATTTAGATATATGAAGAGAATCTTATTTAGATAAAAAATATAGAATGAATAAGAAATAAGAATTCGTTTTGAACAATAGATGTCTTTCACATCCAACTATAACAATGAGTAACTTTTAAATGGCAGTTCCAAAAAAACGTACTTCGATATCAAAAAAGCGTATTCGTAAAAATATTTGGAAAAGGAAAGGATATGGGGCGGCGTTAAAAGCTTTGTCATTAGGGAAATCTCTTTCTACCGGGAGTTCAAAAAGTTTTTTTGTACGACAAACAAATAAGTCCTAAAATATCGGAATAATCAGATCAAAAAATCGGCTCATTAATTTGTTAATATCAAAGTGAATATAAAATGAATAATTGGCAGTACCTATTCTAATCAATATGAACTCAATATGAAATAGACCCTTAATTTGAATTTTATAAAAGAATTCTTCTGTTTTCTGAATTCTAAAATCTAAAAAAAAAAAAGAAGAAAGAAAAAATACAAAATTTTTTATTGATTTTATTTTTAGTATATTTTTTCACTCAAATTTTGGTGGTGGGGAGTCTTCTTTTCCCCATCGACCTTTACAAGAATGACAAATTCTTATGTTTCTCGGGAAGGCCAGATATAATATTTTTAGTTCAAATTAATGAAGTGTTTAAACTAATTGATTCCGTGTTAAAAATTTTTGGATAACTTTCTGACTTCTTAATTTATTTACTATATGGAATGAGTTTTCTATATATCTCCAATTTTCAGCCCAATCAATATCAATAAAAGAACTTAATTGTTGCAATGTTATGTACAAAAAATGTGTCAATTTGGAATAATCCAAAATTGACATATTTTAAATTAATTGATCAAATTGATTTTTTGTTTCAAATTTATAAAATCAGATAAACCAGAAAGAATGACAATAAAAGTAAAAAATGAAACTAATGAACCTTCAAATTGACTTTTGAACTCATTTTTTTATCAATTTGAATCTTTACTAAAAAAACTTATTTGATTGAATTGACTTGTTCAATCTCGACGATTGAACATAAATAGGGTATTATGAGTTCGAGCAAGCCGCTATGGTGAAATCGGTAGACACGCTGCTCTTAGGAAGCAGTGCTAGAGCATCTCGGTTCGAGTCCGAGTGGCGGCATGCCATCTTCTAAAAGAGATCCAATAGATCTTATAATAAAAATAAATTAAATTCCCTATTTCTATTTCTTAATTAATATAGGGGATTCCCTCCCCTTTTTTCATTTTTATGATATTTTCAACTTTAGAGCATATATTAACTCATATTTCTTTTTCTATTGTTTCAATTGTAATCACACTTCATTTGATAACCTTATTGGGCAATGAAATCATAAAACCATATGATTCGTCAGAAAAGGGGATGATAGCTACTTTTTTATGTCTAACAGGATTATTAACCACTCGTTGGATTTATTCAGGCCATTTCCCGCTAAGTGATTTATATGAATCATTAATTTTTCTTTCATGGAGTTTCTCCCTTATTCATATAGTGCCTTATTTCAAAATAAGAAAAAATGATTTAACCACAATAACTGCCTCAATTACTATTTTTACCCAAGGCTTTGCTACTTCGGGTCTTTTAAATGAAATATACAAACCCACAATATTAGTACCTGCTCTACAATCGGAATGGTTAATAATGCATGTAAGTATGATGATATTGAGCTATGCGGCTCTTCTTTGTGGATCATTATTATCAGTAGCACTTCTAGTCATTACATTTAGAAAGATTTTTTATAGTTCTAAAAGTAATAATTTATTAAAATTAAATGAGTCGTTTTCATTTGGTGAAATCCAATACAAGAATGAAAGAAACAATATTTTTCAAAAAACTTCTTTTTTTTCTGATAAGAATTATTACAAGGCCCAATTTATTCAACAATTGGATTATTGGAGTTATCGTGTGATTAGCCTAGGATTTATCTTTTTAACCATAGGTATTCTTTCAGGAGCAGTATGGGCTAATGAAGCATGGGGATCATATTGGAGTTGGGATCCAAAAGAAACTTGGGCCTTTATTACTTGGATCGTATTCGCAATTTATTTGCATACTCGAACAAATAAAAATTTGCAAGGAGCAAATTCCGCAATTGTGGCGACTCTAGGCTTTCTTATCATTTGGATATGCTATTTTGGGGTCAATCTATTAGGAATAGGGCTACATAGTTATGGTTCATTCACGTTAACCTATAGTTAAATTCAAGAAAAGTTCTTAAGAATACAAACAGAATGCAATACGGTGTATATAAAGCATCTTGTCTCAACCGGCGAGAACCGTGTGAATCAAGTAGTATAGTGATTCACGCGGTTCTCGCAAAGACCGAGTACATTGGGTAAAATTTTAAATTCATAGTTTGTTTTGACTTTATTTAAAATTTAATTTAAGAGAATAAAAATACTTCTTTTTTTTTTCATTAGCCAACCAACTCTAAAAATAATAGGAGTTTTTTTTTAGAAAACTATCTATAAAAATAATTAGATAGAATACCTTCAACCTTGTCAACTGATAGTGAAAGAACAAAATCGGGGTACATACCAATACCTATTACGGGTATAAAAATGGAGATGGAAACAAATAACTCGCGCGGTCCAGAATCAAAAACATAAGAGTTTGGAGTATTAAATAACTTGTATCCATAGAATATCTGGCGTGACATAGATAATAAATAAATAGGAGTTAATATCATTCCAATTGCCATTACAAAAGTGATGGCAATTTTGGGCATTAAAAGATATTTTTGGCTGGTAATTATTCCTAAAAATACTAGCACTTCTGCAACAAAACCACTCATACCCGGTAATGCAAGGGAAGCCATGGAAAAACTACTGAACATTGTAAAGATTTTTGGCATGGGGATAGCTACTCCACCCATTTCATCGAGATAAACAAGACGTATTCTATCATAGCTCGTTCCCGCCAAGAAAAAAAGTGCAGCACCAATAAAGCCATGAGAGATTATTTGTAAAATAGCTCCATTGAGTCCCGTATCGGTTATCGAAGCAATTCCTATAAGTATGAAACCCATATGAGATACGGAGGAATAGGCTATTCTTTTTTTTAAATTACGTTGGCCGGGAGATGTTGAAGCTGCATAGATTATTTGTATTGTGCCTACTACCATCAACCAAGGAGAAAATATAGAATGAGCGTGTGGTAATAATTCCATATTAATCCGAATCAATCCATACGCTCCCATTTTTAATAAAATTCCGGCTAGAAGCATACAAGTACTGTAATGTGCCTCTCCGTGGGTATCTGGTAACCATGTATGTAGGGGTAGAATCGGCAATTTGACAGCAAAAGCAATTAAAAATCCAATATAGAATATGATTTCCAAAGCCACAGGATACGACTGATTAACTGATGTTTCAAAATTTAATGTTGGTTCATTCGAACCATATAAACCGACACCCAGAACTCCCATTAAGAGAAAAATGGAACCCCCCGCCGTGTACAAAATAAATTTTGTGGCTGA